TCCGCTATCTCATAGGTGGCTACGGGCCGCACCAAAACAAAAAACTTTTTCTTGGTTGGTGTGATCCGTTGGACATAAATCCAATTTTTAAATTTTTTGGCTTCCTTAGAGTTTGTTTTTCCCCTTCCTGGCGGTATCAAGATGCCACTGTGTCGGGATATCTTATCTGTCTTGTCAGGAAAATGGATATCCCCCGAAAATATTTTTAGTTCAATCCTTTTTTTTTTTCTCTCCACTCGGATCAACCCGCCGACTTGGCTTCTTATATTTAAAGTGATTTGTGTATCGGCTCCAATGATACTATAGTTCTGTACCATTATGACAGAGGATTCGGGTAAAATATGCACTTCCTCGGGAATGAAAAAAAAGCGATCTACTTTCATTTCGTATTTTGTCTTAAATTTTTGGACTCCTCGATACTCAATCATATCCTCTTTTTGGATGATTGAGTCCGCCTTTAGGGTCCCATATTTAAGAATTCCGGAACTCTTTCTTCGGTATCTAGGATCATCAAAAAAAGCAAAAATACTATTTCTACGGAAAATACCATTTATGGGTATTTCAATCGAGATACCTGAATGCGGTATGAATTCTTTCTCTTGCTCTTGAATCGATTGGAATGGAATAAGAAATCTATTTCTTCGCCTTTTTGCTAATAAATCCGAGTTCTCATGAAAAATAGCAGAATATATGAAATTATAATGACTAGTACCTACGATTCCATTCAATTCTGAATAACCGGGAATCCCGGATTTTTTTTTATCATAAGAATCCGAACTAAAAAATTTTGGGCTCACTTGATCATTATTCCCTGAGAGGCTAGAAAAAGCTTTTCTTTCGACGGAAAGAAAGGGTATGTTCATTTGATCTTGATCTTTGTGGATCGAAAAAAGAATTAGACTAGATCCGCATGAACCTCCTGATAATATCCATAAATGACTTGTTTTTGGTAAGAGATGGACATTACTATATGTAAATTCGGGTGCATGGGACACATCAGTACTCCAGTGCATTTCGCCCTCTGAGTCAGAATAAATATATTTTCTAACCCTCTCTTTAAAATGAAAAGTGTATGTTCCCTCGCGAATCTCAGCAATCACCTGTTCTGATTCCACATATTGATCATTTTGAACTAAAAGAAAACTTTTTGGTGGAATAGTCACACTGTGTATAATATCTTCGCTCTCAATAATTACAGACAAGTCTATATAACATAGAAAGGCAGGATGCCCGTGACGTGTACGTGTAGGATGAACCAAATCCTCGTTGAATTTTATTTTTCCATTATAAGGGGCTCGTACATGTTCGGCAGTACCTCCTGTAAATACTCCGCCGGTATGAAAAGTTCTTAATGTTAGTTGAGTCCCCGGTTCGCCAATAGATTGACCCGCAATAATACCTACAGCTTCCCCCAATTCAACTAGGTCACCATGAGTGGGGCTCCGACCATAACATAATCGACAGATCCAAGATGTACTCCGACAAGTAAAGGGAGTTCGAATAGATATTGATTGTGTTCCAAAGGTTATTAATCGATTGACAAGTCCAATCCCAAGATCTTGATTTCGAAGGGCGACACATCGGGAACCTATATATATATCGTCTGCTAAGACACGACCAGTTAATGTTTGGATAAAAATTCTTTCTGACATCATCCGATTTTTATTTAGAGGACTCACAGAAATCCCTCGGATAGTGCCACAATCTGTTCTACGTACAACAATATGTTGAACTACTTCAACAAGTCGACGCGTAAGATATCCAGCATCTGATGTGCGTACAGCAGTATCTACAACTCCTTTACGGGCTCCATAGCAAGAAATAATATATTCTGTTAAAGAAAGTCCTTCGCGTAAATTGCTTTGAATAGGTAAATCAATCATTTGTCCTTGGGGATCCGACATTAATCCTCTCATACCTACTAATTGATGTACTTGAGATGCATTTCCCCTAGCCCCCGAAAAAGACATCATATGGACTGGATTGAAAGGGTCCGTCATCCTAAAATTAGGATTCATTTCTTGTCGCAAATATTCACTTGTAGCATACCATATCTCAATAGATTGGCGTAATTTTTCTACCGCATGTACATTCCCATAATGATGGTGTTTTTCCAAAATCAAACTTTGTTGTTCAGCATCTTGGACAAGCCAGCCCTTAGACGGTATCGTTAAAAGATCATCAATTCCTAATGAAATGGATGTAGCAGTGGCTTGCTGGAAACCTAGAGTCTTTACTTGATCTAGGATGTGTGATGTATATGCCATCCCGAAGTGATCTATTAATCGGCTAATAAGTCGTTTAATAGCAGTTCCATCTATCACTTTATTGTGAAATACCAGATTGGCCCGTTCCGCCATAAGTACCTCCATATTCTGCTGAATGGGATTCGACAATGAGTTTGAGTCAATGATTGCAAAACTTCCTTTTCTCGATCTTGATTTGCGTAGAATTTTAGGTCAGGAACTATGCTATGGTCCGAGTTGACTCGGAGAGGTCC